ATATTGGTGCTAGAGTATTTTTAGTTAATGCCAAGTTTGCTTAAGATTTAATTAGGATTTTGCCTGTTGGATGGGAAATAAAAGGCTGAGTGCTATGTCAGTATTGTGAAGGTGCGTTTTAAATTCCAAAAAATGGAAGATTTTACAAATTTAGCCTAGAAATTTAGGAGATTTTTTGGAAAAAAATTTAATTAGGATTTTGCCTGTTGGATGGGAAATAAAAGGCTGAGTGCTATGTCAGTATTGTGAAGGTGCGTTTTAAATTCCAAAAAATGGAAGATTTTACAAATTTAGCCTAGAAATTTAGGAGATTTTTTGGAAAAAAATTTAATTAGGATTTTGCCTGTTGGATGGGAAATAAAAGGCTGAGTGCTATGTCAGTATTGTGAAGGTGCGTTTTAAATTCCAAAAAATGGAAGATTTTACAAATTTAGCCTAGAAATTTAGGAGATTTTTTGGAAAAAAATTTAATTAGGATTTTGCCTGTTGGATGGGAAATAAAAGGCTGAGTGCTATGTCAGTATTGTGAAGGTGCGTTTTAAATTCCAAAAAATGGAAGATTTTACAAATTTAGCCTAGAAATTTAGGAGATTTTTTGGAAAAAAATTTAATTAGGATTTTGCCTGTTGGATGGGAAATAAAAGGCTGAGTGCTATGTCAGTATTGTGAAGGTGCGTTTTAAATTCCAAAAAATGGAAGATTTTACAAATTTAGCCTAGAAATTTAGGAGATTTTTTGGAAAAAAATTTAATTAGGATTTTGGGGAAGGGTACTTTTATTTAGGGAGATTAAGTAGAAAAAGTAAGTGCTATGTTGTGGTTCTTGTTTTTGGGGTTTGGCAGGAATCAATAGTAAATAGCCATATTCATTGTCCTGAGACAGTGAATTTACTTTTTAGGGGGGTAGGGGGGGGTTTGCGGATAAATTCAGCCATGAACATGAAACCGTGCGTGCGCGTACGTGGGTGTACGTGGGTGTACGTGGGTGTACGTGGGTGTACGTGGGTGTACGTGGGTGTACGTGGGTGTACGTGGGTGTACGTGGGTGTACGTGCGCGTACGTGGGTGTACGTGCGCGTACGTGGGTGTACGTGCGCGTACGTGGGTGTACGTGCGCGTACGTGCGCGTACGTGCGCGTACGTGGGTGTACGTGCGCGTACGTGGGTGTACGTGCGCGTACGTGGGTGTACGTGCGCGTACGTGGGTGTACGTGCGCGTACGTGGGTAAAATTCTTTTATGTCCGTCAAGCATTAAAAGATAGTCCCGGCTCATAATTATGAGGGTGGAGAATGTACATCGAGGTGCTCGTCTACAATAAGTGCACCGGGTCAGGGCCCGCCGCGGCCATGTTGAGTCCAAGCATACCCCAAAATAAAAAGATACCAAATGCATGACAGCACAGTTATGTGTGAGCATGGGCTGATTAGTCATTAGTCCATCGAGATGTCTTATTTAAGGGGAACGTGTGGGCGATCTTAGGGTTATGGCCCTGAAGTAAGAACCAGATGCCAGTTATAGTTTCACGCTAGAAACCCCCAAGTGTCATGGGCCCGGAGCGAGAAGGGGGACACGAGGTGGGCGGGTTGCTGGTTTCACGGAGGATGGTAGATTAAGGGATTCCTGGGGGAAGGGGATAGTCATATGGACGAGAAAGGATTTGACTTGGATGGTCTATGTTCGATTAAGGAATGTATGTCTAAATGTTGATTAAGGAGGGTAATGGTATTGGATATTCCTGTTGTTAATAGGGTTTAGTGAGTTTAGCAGTTAAATGTGCTTATGTCCTGTTAAGTGGGGATGTTCTGGCTTATATGCATGGGGACAAGGTTTTAATGTACGATTAAACATATGATGGTCTAATGTTGATTATGGGATGTTAGTATAGATACATGTTAATGGGGAAGAGCACTAATGCACGAAGTACATAGCATAAAGGGGATGTTTGTCAATAGTGACAAAGTACTTGGGTTTATTATTAGCAGGAGAACAGAGAATAGTTTAAAGAGAATTTCAGCTTTGGGTGCTGATGGTGGGGCATAGGCCTCTTCTCTGATGTCCCAGGGTGAGTTGATCTCCATTACTGGCTTACAAGACCAGGGTAATACTTTATACTACTGGGGCCTTCATTTAAGGATTTTATTTTCGACTAGGCTTGCGAGGGGCATGAGGATGAGGATGATGGAGAAGTAAAGGATAGATGCCACTTGACCAATAGTAATAAATGGGTGTTCGACTGGTTGCCCTCCAATTCATGTGAGTGTCAGAAGGTCTGCGACAAGGATTCAAAAAAGGACTTGGCTAATTGGTCGGAATATTATGCTGCGTTGTTTGGATATGTGCAGGAAGGGGATAATTGCTAGGATAAGGATTGATATGACTAGAGCTAGAACACCTCCTAGTTTGTTAGGGATAGAACGTAAAATGGCGTAGGCAAATAGGAAGTATCATTCGGGTTTGATGTGAGGAGGAGTATTGAGGGGATTGGCAGGGGTATAGTTGTCTGGGTCTCCGAGAAGGTCAGGGGAGAATAAGACTAGGAGTATAAGTATGAGAATAAGTATAAGAAACCCTAAGACATCTTTGATTGTATAATAGGGGTGGAATGGGATTTTATCAGAGTCTGATGGGATGCCTGATGGGTTATTGGAACCAGTTTCATGGAGAAAGAGTAAGTGAATTATTACTAGTGCTGCGATGATAAATGGGAGGATGAAGTGGAAAGCGAAGAATCGGGTAAGTGTGGCTTTATCGACTGAAAATCCACCTCAGATTCATTCGACTAGGGTTGTTCCGATGTAGGGGATGGCTGATAAAAGATTAGTAATGACGGTAGCGCCTCAGAATGATATTTGTCCTCATGGAAGAACATAGCCTATAAATGCTGTGGCTATTACTGCAAATAGAAGAATGATGCCAATATTCCAAGTTTCTAGGTAAGTATATGAGCCGTAGTAAATTCCACGGCCTACATGTATGTATAGGCAGATAAAGAATATTGATGCTCCGTTAGCGTGCAGGTAACGGATAAGTCAGCCGTAGTTTACATCTCGGCAAATATGTGTGACTGAGGAGAATGCTGTTGCTGTGTCTGATGTATAGTGTATAGCTAGGAATAGTCCAGTTAGGATTTGAATTATTAGGCATAATCCTAATAGAGAGCCAAAGTTTCATCAGGCTGAGATGTTTGAGGGGGCGGGGAGGTCAATTAGGGAGTGGTTAACAATTTTTAGTAGGGGGTGAGTTTTACGAATGTTGGTCATTAGGTTCTTATAGTTGAATACAACGGTGATTTTTCATGTCATTAGTCATGGTTAGAGTCCATGTAAGAACTATGACATACATAGTATTTTTATTGAGTGTAATGTTTGTAATTGGTTTTGTGGGATTCGCCTCTAAGCCATCTCCTATTTATGGAGGTCTTGGCTTAATTGTTAGTGGTGGGGTTGGGTGTGGTATTATTTTAAGTTTTGGTGGCTCGTTTTTAGGTTTAATAATGTTTTTGATTTATTTAGGGGGAATATTGGTGGTATTTGGTTATACAACTGCAATAGCAACTGAGGAGTATCCTGAAACTTGAGGGTCAAATGCTGTGATTTTTAGTATGCTTGTTTTGGGTGCGTTATTAGAGGTGGGGTTAGTAGCGTTTATGGCGTTAAGTGATGAAGTGGAGGTTGCGGTTAGTTTAAAAAATATAGGTGATTGGGTTATTTTTGAAGGGGATGATGTAGGTTTAATTCGAGAGGATTCTATGGGAGTGGCAGCATTATATAGCTATGGGAGTTGATTAATAGTAGTTGCTGGTTGATCTTTATTTGTGAGTATTTTTATTGTGATTGAGATTACTCGTGGGGGCTAGACTAGGATAAATAGGGCTAGGAGCATGGAAATTAGGAAAGACAAGGAGTAAAATTTGATAAGGCCTTTTTGTGAGGATACAGAGGTTGATGCAAGGATTTGAATATTCGAGATGTTCTTTGGGATTGCTTTTTCAGTTCAGGTTATGTCTAAGAGTAATGTTGCTATATTTTGACTTGCTGAGAGATTAATGTAGGGTAAGAGGCGGTGTATTGTAATGGGGAAAAATCCTAGTATGTTTGAGAAGTTGAAGGAGTTGGATTGTGTACTTATTTTTAGGTGCAAGCTGAGTTGGTTAAGTTCTATGGCAATAGAGAAGCCTAAGACGGTAACAAATAAGGCGGTTATTTTCATATATAAGGGTATAGTTATTTGGGGGATGTTATTAGGTGAAACAAGGCTAGTAATGAGGAAGCCTGCAAAGATACTTCCGAGTGCGAGACGTTTAATAGAGTTAATTAATGATGGGTTATTTTCATTAATAATAATAAGAGTAGGGTAGCGAGGTTGCCCTAGAAGGGCGAAAAAGATAATTCGTGTGCTGTAGACAGCTGTAAGGGAGGTGGCGATGAGGGTAATAATGAGGGCTCAGGCGTTGGTGTAAGACGTATTGGCAGACTCGATAATTAGGTCTTTTGAGTAAAAGCCTGTTAGGAATGGTATGCCGGTGAGGGCTAGGCTTCCAATAGTAAGAGCGGAGGATGTGAAGGGGAGGGTTTTGTAGAGTCCCCCTATTTTTCGGATGTCTTGTTCATCGTTAAGGCTATGGATAATTGATCCAGAGCATAAAAAGAGTATAGCTTTGAAAAAAGCGTGGGTACAGATGTGTAGGAATGCTAGGTGAGGTTGGTTAATTCCGATTGTGACTATTATCAAGCCTAGTTGGCTTGAAGTGGAGAAGGCTACGATTTTTTTAATATCATTTTGTGTGAGGGCGCATAGGGCTGTAAATAGGGTGGTGATTGCTCCTAGGCATAAAATTAATGTTTGGGCAGTTTTATTATTTTCTAGTAAAGGGTGAAAACGGATTAGGAGAAAAACCCCGGCTACTACTATTGTGCTTGAGTGAAGTAAAGCGGATACTGGGGTTGGGCCTTCTATTGCTGAAGGAAGTCAGGGGTGGAGGCCAAATTGTGCGGATTTACCTGTAGCAGCTAGAATTAGGCCAGTTAGTGGAAGAATAGTGATATTATTGTCTGATATGAAAATTTGTTGAAATTCTCATGTGTTAAGATTAATAGCAAATCAGGCTATAGCCATAATGAAGCCAATATCACCAATGCGGTTGTATAAAATTGCTTGTAAGGCTGCGGTGTTAGCGTCTGTTCGACCATGTCATCAGCCGATAAGAAGAAATGATATAATTCCTACCCCTTCTCAGCCGATGAACAGTTGGAAGAGATTGTTGGCGGTAACTAGAATGAGTATGGTGATTAGAAATATGAGTAGGTACTTAAAGAATTGATTGATCTTAGGATCTGAGTGTATGTATCATATAGAAAACTCTATAATTGATCATGTTACGAACAGTGCAATTGGGGTGAATAGTATAGAGAAATAGTCTAGTTTAAAGCTGGTTATAAGTTTTAGGGTATGAATTGTTATTCAGTGTCAATTAGATACTATTGTTTCTTGATTTGAGATGATGAAGATTAGTGTTGGGATGAGGCTAATTATAAATGCATAGTATACTGAGGTTTTCACGTAGTAAGGGTAGTTGCTGTGATTGAAAATGTTGGTAAATGAGACTATGATTGGGAGAACCAGGATAATGATAGAGACAGCTACTGAAGTAGAGAATAGGTTAATTACTTTTATTTGGAGTTGCACCAATTTTTTGGCTCCTAAGGCCAACGGATTACTTCTATCCTTTAAAAGTTGAGAAAGCCATGAGATTAGTCATGGGAGCATGAATTAGCAGTTCTTGCAAGCATTCTCGGTAAATAAGGAGGTATAATCTTCTATTATTAGATTCACAATCTAATGTTTTTTTTAAACTATATTTACAGAGCATTGGGCCCAGGATGATTTTGGGATTAATAGATAAGAGAAGCAGAGGGGTTAGGTGGAGAATTATGAGAGTATTTTCTCGAGTGAATGTGGGGGAAATATTATTTGTGTGATATGTAAATTTTCCTCGTTGGGTAGTTGATAATATGTAAAGGGAGTAAAGTGCTGTAATTAGAACATTGGTTCCTATAAGGATGATGGTGAGGTTTGATCATGAGAAAGATGCTATGACGATGAGAAGCTCTCCCAGAAGATTAATGGTTGGTGGCAGGGCTAGGTTGGTGAGGCTAGCAAGTAGTCATCATGCTGCTATTAAAGGGAGAACTGTTTGTAATCCTCGAGCTAAAAGTATAGTTCGACTGTGGATGCGTTCGTAATTAGAGTTAGCTAGGCAAAATAATAAGGAGGAGGTAAGGCCATGGGCAATTATTAATGCTGTAGCCCCTATAAAACTTCATGGGGTTTGAATTAGAATTGCGACGATTACTAGGGCTATGTGACTTACTGAGGAGTAGGCGATTAGTGATTTTAGGTCTGTTTGTCGAAGGCAAATAGAGCTAGTTATAATTATACCTCATAGGGAGAGCATGAGAAATGGGTAGGCTATATACTCTGTGATTGGGTTAAGTAGAATGGTAATACGTATTATGCCATATCCTCCTAGTTTAAGTAAAATGGCTGCTAGGACTATAGAACCTGCAATAGGGGCTTCAACATGGGCTTTTGGCAGTCAGAGGTGAAGACCGTAGAGGGGTATTTTGACTAGAAATGCTATTATACATGCTAACCATATTAGTGAGTTAGATCATGATGTTAGTAGGGATTCATTGGAGAGTTGGATTAGAAGAAAATTAAGGGATCCCATAGAATTTTGAAGGTGAATTAGGGCAACTAGTAGAGGGAGCGATCCTATGAGGGTATAAAATAAAAAGTAAGTTCCTGCATTAAGTCGTTCTGTTTGATTACCTCATCGTGTGATAATAATAAGTGTAGGAATTAGTGTTGCTTCAAATAGAATGTAAAATAAGATAAGTTCTGTGGCTGAAAATGTCATTACTAGGAAAATTTGCAGGGAAATAAGAAGAGAAATATATGTTTTTTTGCGTGGTAATGACTCTTTGCCTAAGTGATGTTGGCTTGCTAGGATTATTAGGGGCAGAAGTCAAACTGTTAGTATTAAAAGAGGTGTGGAGAGGGCATCTGAGAAGAATGTGGTTGACAGATTTAAGTTAGTGTCGTTTGGCTGGTTAAGTAAAAGAAAAGTAGTTAAGCTAATTAGTAGGCTGTAGGCTGTGGCGTTAATTCAGATCATTTGACTCTTAGATCATCATACAGTGGGAATGAGTATAATTGTGGGAATAATAGTTTTTAGCATTGTAGAAGATTCAGGTTTTGAACATAATCTATACCATAGGTATTTGATACTATAACGAGCAGGGCTAACCCAATTGCGGCTTCACAGGCCGCAAACACTAAGAGAACAATTGGGAACATAAAGGATAATGTGTAGTGTGTGTTTAGAGCTGTAAGTGTAATTAAAATAAATAGTGATAATATTATCCCCTCTAAGCATAGGAGAGAAGACATTAAATGGGAGCGGTAAACTAGTATGCCCAATAGGGCAAAAACAAATGCTAGGAAGATATTGACGTAGATTGAAGGCATTTTGATAATTATGGTTTTACCATAGTCTAATGAGTCGAAATCATTTATTTTAATTAAACTAATTATCATATTCTACTCATTCTAGGCCTTTTTGGATTCATTCGTAGGCTAATCCTAGGGCTAGAATAGAGATAAGTATGAGTGCTATGATGAGAACTAGATTTAGGTTGTTAAATTGTGCGGCTCACGGGAGAGGGAGAAGAAGGGCAATTTCTAGATCGAATAATAAAAATGTAATTGCTACTAAGAAAAATTTTATTGAGAAAGGGAGTCGTGCTGAGCCCATAGGGTCAAATCCGCATTCGTAGGGGCTTGTTTTTTCTGAGTAGATGTTTAATTGAGGAAGTCAAAATGCAATGGTCACCAGAATTAGGGAGATCGTTATATTAATTAATAGAACTAGAATTAGGTTAATTACTCTTTTTTGGATTATATACCAAAACTAACTGATTGGAAGTCAGATGTACTAGTTAATACTAAAAGAGTATGATCCTCATCAATAAATTGATACATATAGGAATAGTCAGACGACATCTACAAAGTGTCAATATCATGCGGCTGCTTCAAAGCCAAAATGGTGACTTGATGTAAAGTGGAAATGAAGTTGTCGTAGAAGGCAAACTGTAAGGAAAGTAGAACCAATAATTACGTGAAGACCGTGAAATCCTGTAGCTATGAAGAATGTTGAGCCATAAACTCCATCTGAAATAGTAAATGAGGTTTCATAATATTCTGATGCTTGGAGTAGGGTAAAGTAGATGCCTAGGAGGATAGTGATTGCTAGGGCTTGTTGTATATTTTTACGATTACCTTCTATTAAGCTATGGTGGGCTCAGGTAATTGAGACTCCTGAGGCCAGAAGAACTGAGGTATTAAGTAGGGGAACTTCAAGGGGGTTAAGAGGTTTAATGCCTGTTGGGGGCCAGCAGCCCCCTAGTTCTGGTGTGGGGGCTAGGCTTGAGTGGTAGAAAGCTCAGAAAAAGCCTGCGAAGAAAAAGACTTCTGAAACAATAAATAGAATTATTCCATATCGTAAACCTTTTTGAACAATAGGAGTATGGTGACCTTGAAATGTGCCCTCTCGTACAATATCTCGTCATCACTGATATATAGTGAGTGTATTTGTTAGTAAGCCAATTAGGAGAAGTGAGGGGGAGTTAAAGTGAAATCATATGGCTAAACCTGATGTTATAAGTAAGGCGGATAAGGCTCCAGTAAGTGGTCATGGACTTGGGTTAACTATGTGATAAGCGTGAGTTTGGTGGGTCATTAGGTGTTATCGTGTAAATATAGGCTTACAAGAAGGGTGAAGACGTAGGCTTGAATTAGGGCTACAGCAAATTCTAGAATTGTTAAGAGAATAAGAATAATAAAAGTGATTAAGGCTGTTGTGGGACTAATAGAGATTAAGGCGAGTGCTGCACCTCCAATGAGATGTATTAGTAAGTGACCTGCTGTAATGTTGGCTGTGAGTCGTACAGCTAAGGCCATGGGTTGAATAAATAGGCTAATTGTTTCAATAATTACTAGTATAGGAATCAGTGGCACAGGGGTTCCTTGTGGGAGTAAATGGGCTAGAGATGCTTTAGTTTTGTAACGGAAGCCTGTAATTACGGCTCCTGCTCATAGCGGGATAGCTATTCCTAGGTTCATGGATAGTTGGGTTGTTGGTGTAAATGAGTGGGGCAAGAGGCCTAGAAGGTTGGTTGAGCCAATAAATATGATCAGGGAAATCAGTATGAGGGACCAGGTCCGTCCTTTGGGGGAGTGCATTATTATTATTTGTTTTAAAATTAGTCGGGCTAATCATTGTTGAGCTGAGACTAGACGGTTGTTGATTAGTCGGGTAGGGGCAGGAAATAGAAGTGTTGGGAATATGATGATTAGGATTACGATTGGTAAGCCTATTATTGTAGGGGTAATGAAAGAGGAGAATAGATTTTCGTTCATTTTGTTTCTCATGGGGTGGAAAAAGAAGAAGATTTAAATATTTTTGGGGTTGGGCTTAATGGGTAGGAATATTTATGAAATTTGAGCTGAATTAAGGTAAATAATGTAAGGATTATAGCGATGATAGTTACCAGTCATGTAGATGTGTCAAGTTGTGGCATACCATTATGGAGAGTACTATTTAGCTCCCATTCTCTAGCTTAAAAGGCTAGTGCTAGTTTAGCTTCATAATGAGTTTAAATCATGGATAAGGATCAGTTCTCAAAGTGCTTAAGTGGAACTATTTCAAGAACAATAGGTATAAAACTATGGTTTGAGCCGCAAATTTCTGAGCATTGGCCGTAAAAGAGTCCTGGTCGGGTGGAGATAAGAGTGGCTTGGTTTAAGCGTCCAGGAATAGCATCTGTTTTCAATCCTAGGGAGGGTACAGCCCAAGAGTGAAGAACATCTTCTGAGGAGATTAGCATACGGATAGGAAGCTCTATTGGAAGAACAACCCGATTATCAACTTCTAGAAGTCGTAAGTCGCCAGGGCTAAGATCAGGTGTAGGGATTATGTAGGAGTCAAAGCTTAAATCTTCATAGTCTGTATATTCGTAGCTTCAGTATCATTGATGGCCTATTGTTTTTACTGTTAAGGAAGGGTTGTTGATTTCGTCTATTATATATAGGATGCGCAGAGAGGGAAGAGCGATTATAATTAGAATAATAGCTGGAAGAATAGTTCAGATAGTCTCTACTTCTTGAGCGTCTATTGTGCTTGTATGAGTAAGTTTTGTAGTTAGTATGAGTGAAATAATATAAAGGACCAGCGAGCTAATTAAGAAGACGATTATAAGCGTGTGGTCATGGAAGTGGAGAAGTTCTTCTATAATGGGGGATGCGGCATCTTGAAAGCCTAGCTGAAAGGGGTATGCCATAAAGATATATAGGGGTTGAACCTATAAATTAACTTCGACAAAGTTATGTAATGGTTTTACTAATATCTTATTGAGAAAGTCATAATGGTTATGCGGCTGGCTTGAAACCAGTCTTAGGGGGTTCGATTCCTTCCTTTCTTGAGTTAAGCTTTCACGTAGGCAGGCTCCTCGAATGTATGGTATGGAGGTGGACATCCGTGGAGTCATTCTAGATTAGTAGTGGTTAACTCAACGGTCTCTACTTCTCGTTTTGAGGCGAAGGCCTCCCAGATTATAAAGATTATCACTATTACAGCGGTTAGAGAGATGAAGGAGCCTATTGATGAGACGGTATTTCATATCGTGTAGGCATCTGGATAGTCTGAGTATCGTCGGGGCATGCCGGAAAGCCCAAGGAAGTGCTGAGGGAAGAAGGTTAAGTTAACTCCTACAAACATTACGGTGAAGTGAATTTTTGCTCAGGTCTGGTCTAGGGTGTAACCTGAAAATAAGGGGAATCAATGAGCAAATCCCCCTATAATGGCGAATACAGCTCCTATAGATAGTACATAGTGGAAGTGGGCTACTACATAATATGTGTCATGTAGAACGATGTCTAGGGAAGAATTAGCCAGTACAATTCCTGTAAGACCACCTACTGTAAATAAGAAAATAAAGCCTAAGGCCCAAAGTATTGCTGGAGCCCATTTAATATTACCACCGTGAAGAGTTGCTAGCCAACTAAATACTTTTACCCCTGTAGGAATAGCAATAATTATAGTGGCTGAAGTAAAGTAGGCTCGTGTGTCTACGTCTATTCCTACTGTGAATATGTGGTGGGCTCAAACAATAAATCCAAGGAAGCCAATTGATATTATTGCCCACACTATTCCTATATATCCAAATGGCTCTTTTTTCCCAGAGTAGTAGGTTACAATGTGAGAAATTATTCCAAAGCCTGGTAAAATAAGAATATATACTTCAGGATGACCGAAGAACCAGAATAAGTGTTGATAGAGAATGGGGTCTCCACCACCTGCTGGATCAAAGAAGGTTGTATTTAAGTTTCGGTCTGTTAAAAGCATTGTAATGCCGGCAGCTAGCACTGGTAAGGAAAGTAGTAGAAGCACAGCTGTGATAAGAACTGATCACACAAACAGGGGTGTTTGGTACTGAGATATAGCAGGGGGTTTTATGTTAATAATAGTAGTAATAAAATTAATGGCTCCTAAAATAGATGAAACCCCAGCTAAGTGTAGGGAAAAGATAGTGAGGTCAACTGAGGCCCCTGCGTGAGCTAAGTTACCAGCCAGTGGTGGGTAGACAGTTCAACCAGTCCCTGCGCCAGCTTCTACTATAGATGAGGCTAATAAGAGAAGGAAAGATGGTGGGAGGAGTCAAAAGCTTATATTGTTTATTCGGGGAAAAGCTATGTCAGGGGCTCCAATCATTAGGGGGACTAGTCAGTTTCCGAAGCCTCCAATCATAATAGGTATAACTATGAAGAAAATTATTACAAAGGCATGTGCGGTAACAATAACATTATAGATTTGATCATCTCCAAGTAAAGTCCCAGGTTGGCCCAATTCTGCTCGGATCAACAGACTGAGGGCTGTTCCTACCATTCCAGCTCAGGCTCCAAATAAAAGGTAGAGAGTTCCAATGTCTTTGTGGTTGGTAGAAAATAATCAACGATTAATGAACATAAGTAAAGTTAAGGTAAAATGGCTGAGTAAGCATTAGACTGTAAATCTAAAGACAGAGGTTGAGCCCTCTTTTTACCAAGCCCTGAGGTGAAATTTCATATTGAATTGCAAATTCAAAGGAGCAGCTTCAATTCTGCCGGGGCTTCTCCCGCCTTTTTTTTCTTACGGCGGGAGAAGTAGATTGAAGCCAGTTGATTAGGGTATTTAGCTGTTAACTAAAATTTCGTGGGGTTGGATCCCACCAATCTAGGGGGATTTAGCTTAATTAAAGCACCTGATTTGCATTCAGGAGATGTAAAGTTAATTTGCAGTCCTTAAGCAGGGGTTAAGTAAAGTTTACTTGCTTAGAGCTTTGAAGGCTCTTGGTCTGTGTAACCTAAACCCCTTGGTGTTAATTTAATACTGAGAGTATTGGTGTGAGAGGGAGAAATATTGTTGATAAAATAATTAGTGGGGCTATAAATGTTATACGTTTTATTGGCTCAAATTGTCATTTTATTTTTAGGTTATTGGTTGTTGGGAATATTGTTAGTGAAGAGGAGTAGATCAGGCGTAGGTAAAAGAAAAGATTTAGGAGAGCTAGTATGGCTATTATGGTCGGTATAATGATGTTGCCGTTTTTTGTTAGCTCTTGAATGATAATTCATTTTGGAATAAAGCCTGTTAGTGGAGGGAGGCCTCCTAGGGATATTAAAGTGATTAGAATAGCTGATACTATTAATGGGGTTTTGTTTCATATTTGTGAAAGGGATAATGTAGTAGTGCTTGTGTGTTGAATAAATATCATGAATATAGGAATTGTTAGTAAAATATAAATGATTAAGTTTAGAATTATAGTGTTAGGGTTAAATGTAATGATAGCTGCTATCCATCCTATATGGGCAATTGAGGAATACGCTAGGATTTTCCGTAGTTGAGTTTGGTTTAGTCCTCCTCAGCCACCAACCATGATTGAAAGAATAGCTACTAATATTATTATAGTTGAATCAATTGAGGGAGAAATTTGATAGAGGATGGATAGAGGGGCTAGTTTTTGTCATGTAAGAAGAATAAGGCCCGATTTTAGGGGGACTCCTTGGGTGACTTCTGGGACTCAGAAGTGGAAGGGAGCTATTCCTAGTTTAATGATTAGGGCTAGTATGATTATGGTTGGGGTAAAGTGATTTTGTGGGTTGATCAGTGTTCATTGGCCTGAGTCAAGGATGTTAAGTGTAATCGCTATTATTAAAATTATTGATGCTGTGGCTTGTGTTAGAAAATATTTAGTTGCGGCTTCTGTTGATCGTGGTGTGGCTTTATTAATTAAGATAGGGATAATGGCTAGTATATTTATTTCTAACCCGATTCACATGGTTAGTCAATGGGAGCTAAATACAGTAATTATTGTGCCTAGGAATAAGGTGAATAGAATGGTGGAAAAGATTAGGGGGTTAATTAGTACGGGAAGGGTATAAACCAACATTTTCGGGGTATGGGCCCGATAGCTTATTTAGCTGACCTTACTGTGTAGTTTTAGAATTTGGTGTATTTGGTAGCACGAGGGATTTTGAGTTCCTAGGGGTAGGTTCAAGGCCTATAGTTCTAGAAATAAGAGGGTTTGAACCTCTATGATTTACTCTATCAAAGTAACTCTTTTGTCAGACATATTTCTATATGTGAGGGGGAATACTTGAAAGTATAATAGGCATGGAGATGTATCATATACATAGGGCTAGTGTTAGGGGCAGGAAGTTTTTTCATAGAAGATGTATAAGCTGGTCATAACGAAATCGAGGGTAAGATGCTCGGATCCATAGGAATGTCATTGTTAGTAGGAGGGTTTTAGCGGCGAAATTGACTGTAAATATTTCCGGATTAGTGTGGCTGTGGAATGAGCCTAGGAATAAGATGGTTGTGAGGGCGTTCATTATAATAATGTTAGTATATTCAGCTAAGAAAAATAGGGCAAATGGGCCGCCTGCGTATTCTACATTAAATCCGGAGACAAGTTCTGATTCACCTTCAGTGAGATCAAAGGGGGCTCGATTCGTTTCTGCTAGGGTTGAAATAAACCATATCATGGCTAGGGGTCATGCTGGGAATAAAATTCATATGTATTCTTGTGTTGTAATGAGAGATGAGAGTGTAAATGAGCCATTTATTAATAGGACACATAGAAGGATAATTGCTAATGTGACTTCATAAGAAATGGTTTGTGCAACTGCTCGGAGGGCTCCAAATAGCGCGTATTTTGAGTTGGATGCTCAACCTGACCATAGGATTGAGTAGACTGCTAGGCTAGAGGTTGCTAGGATAAATAATACACCTATGTTGAGATTAATAAGTGGGTATGGCATGGGGATAGGGAGTCATATCGAGAGTGCTAAGGTTAGTGCTAGAGTTGGGGCGATGATAAAAAGGAGGGATGATGATGTTAGGGGTCGTAGGGGTTCTTTAATGAACAGCTTAATAGCGTCTGCAATTGGTTGAAGGAGCCCATAGGGACCTACAATGTTTGGACCTTTTCGAAGTTGTATATAGCCTAGGATTTTTCGTTCTACTAAAGTTAGGAAGGCTATTGCTAGGAGTACAGGTAAAATTAATAGGAAGGTATTGATTAGGAACATGATGTTAAGGAGAGGAGTTGAACCTCTGATTATAAAGTTTTAAGTTTTATGCAATTACCGGGCTCTGCCACCTTAACAAACCCTGGTCTAGGGTGGTGTTTGGGTAAGTGTATTAGATTAAGATTATTTCATCTTTTAAACTTAGAGCTCTGTAGGGCAGTAGGCTCCATTTCTCTTGTCCTTTCGTACTGGGAGAAATACTTAATAGATAGAAACCGACCTGGATTACTCCGGTCTGAACTCAGATCACGTAGGACTTTAATCGTTGAACAAACGAACCTTTAATAGCGGTTGCACCATTGGGATGTCCTGATCCAACATCGAGGTCGTAAACCCTATTGTCGATGGGGACTCTAAAATAGGATTGCGCTGTTATCCCTAGGGTAACTTGTTCCGTTGATCAAAAAGGATTTGGGTCAATTTATGATTTTTTATGCTTTGACTTGTTGAGTCTAGGCTTATAATCATTCGGAGGTTGGTTTTTGCTCCGAGGTCACCCCAACCAAAATTTTTAATTCAGAAATTTTCTTGATTAGGCTCCTGTGGAGAGAAGTTGCGAAAATATTGAATTAAATAATTAAAGCTCCATAGGGTCTTCTCGTCTTATTATTTTATCCCCGCCTCTTCACGGGGAGGTCAATTTCACTGATTGGAAGAAAGAGACAGTTAAACCCTCGTGTTGCCATTCATGCTAGTCCCTAATTAAGGAACAAGTGATTATGCTACCTTTGCACGGTCAGGATACCGCGGCCGTTAAACGTTTGTCACTGGGCAGGCAGTGCCTCTAATACTAGTAATGCTAGAGGTGATGTTTTTGGTAAACAGGCGGGGTTAAAGTTTGCCGAGTTCCTTTTCCTTCTTTTAATCTTTCCTATGAGTGCACACCTGTGTTGGGTCAACAGTAAAAGTTAATAGGGGATTTATTTGTAGAGTATTCCTATTACTAGTTGTTAACTATCAGTGGACATCCGATCTGATATAGGCTTGTGCAAGGAGAATTAGATTCTTGTTACTCATATTAGCATTATTTCTTCTATATGTTTATAGATTGGTCCAGTTAGGGATTATAAGAGTTCGTTTTTGATTCTAGGGATTAAGTTAATTTTGATTGTTGAGCTTTAACGCTTTCTTAATTGATGGCTGCTTTTAGGCCAACTATGGGTTTAAAATGACTTACTCATTATAAAAGGCTGTATCCTGTTTCTAAAGAGCTGTCCCTCTTTAGAGTAACATTTAAACTTTCATTAGGGTTAGGTGTCCTTTAGGAAAATTTAAAGTTGAACTAAAATTCTATTCTGGACAACCAGCTATCACCAGGCTCGGTTGGCTTTTCACCTCTATCTATAAGTCTTCCCACCATTTTGCCACATGGACGGGTTCGTTCTTGCAACTGCTCGTAGATAGCTCGTCTGGTTTCGGGGTTTTTAACTAAAATTCTTTTTGCTAAGGGTTTTCTAGCTAATTCATTATGCAAAAGGTAAGAGTAGTAATCTCTGCTTTTTTGTGCTATTAATTAATCTTTCATCTTTCCCTTACGGTACTTTATCTATAGCGCCTAAGACAAATTTCTATCTCCTATACTTTTATTTGTAAGGTGAATGTTTTAGTTTAGTGATTGATTGTGGTTTAGTGTGTGTTTGGTAGGGCTAGTATTGGCTCAGAGTGGTCATAGATTGAAATCTCTTGGGTGTAAGCCAAGTGCTTTAAGTTAAGCTACACTCTGTAATGTCCAAGCACACTTTCCAGTATGCTTACCTTGTTACGACTTATCTCCTCTTATACCTGTTTATTAAAGAATTATTTATAACTAATATTCAGTACTTGAGGAGGGCGACGGGCGGTGTGTGCGTGCTTCATGGCCTCGTTCAATTAAGCACTCTATTCTTAATTTACTGCTAAATCCTCCTTTGGTCTCTAGAGTTTCATAGGGGCTTTCGTGTGTTCTAAAGTAGAAAATGTAGCCCATTGCTTTCCACTCTATAGGCTACACCTTGACCTAACGTTTTTACGGTGATGATTGAGCTTACTTTTGCTCCTTTTTAGGGTTTGCTGAAGATGGCGGTATATAGGCTGAGTTGGCAAAGAGTGGTAAGGTTTATCGGGGTTTATCGATTATAGAACAGGCTCCTCTAGGCGGGTATAAAGCACCGCCAAGTCCTTTGAGTTTTAAGCTCTGGCTTGTAGTTCTCTGGCGAATAACTTTGTTATGAAATTATTTAGGTTTAAGGCTAAGCATAGTGGGGTATCTAATCCCAGTTTGGATCTTAGCTATCGTGAGTTCGGAGACTATAAAATCACTTTCGTCGTTTATTTTTGTTTGCAACTATTACTTTTTACAGCTTAGTTGTTATTTGATTTTATTTTTATTTTATGTTCTAATCACGCTTTACGCCGGGTGTTTATTAGTTTGGGTTAATCGTATGACCGCGGTGGCTGGCACGAAATTTACCAACCCTGGAGTAGCATAGCTTAGTCAAACTTACGTTCATTGCTAAATTTTTATCACTGCTGTTTCCCTTGGGGGTGTGGTTAAGCAAGGCATCTTGAGCTACTAGTCAGTGTGCTTAATACCTGCTCCTCTTTATCCGGGTTGATATTAAGGGCATTCTCACTGGAGAGGGGAGTCTTGCATGTGTAAACTTGCTACAAAACAATAAAAAGGCCAGGACCAAACCTTTGTGTTTATGGAGCTGGGAAGCTCATCTAAGCATTTTCAGTGCTTTGCTTTTTATTAAGCTACATTAAC